GCTAGCGTAGCTTAACTAAAGCATAACACTGAAGATGTTAAGATGAGCCCTAGACAGCTCCGCAGGCACAAAGGCTTGGTCCTGGCCTTACTATCAATTTTAACCCAATTTACACATGCAAGTCTCCGCACCCCTGTGAGAATGCCCTTAATCCCCCAACCACATAGGGGAAAAGGAGCAGGTATCAGGCACGCACCCGCAGCCCAAGACGCCTTGCTAAGCCACACCCCCAAGGGAACTCAGCAGTGATAGACATTGAGCCATGAGCGTAAGCTCGACTCAGCCAGAGTTAAGAGGGCCGGTAAAACTCGTGCCAGCCACCGCGGTTATACGAGAGGCCCCAACTGATAGTCCACGGCGTAAAGCGTGATTAAAGGATATCTATTACACTAGAGCCAAAAGCCCCCTAAGCTGTCATACGCACCTGAAGGCCCGAAGCCCAACCACGAAAGTAGCTCTACCTAACAAGAACCCCTTGAACCCACGACAACTGAGACACAAACTGGGATTAGATACCCCACTATGCTCAGTCATAAACTTTGGTGATAAATTACACATATTGCCCGCCAGGGTACTACGAGCGCTAGCTTAAAACCCAAAGGACTTGGCGGTGCCCCAGACCCACCTAGAGGAGCCTGTTCTAGAACCGATAATCCCCGTTAAACCTCACCACTTCTTGTCATTACCGCCTATATACCGCCGTCGTCAGCTTACCCTGTGAAAGACCAATAGTAAGCAAAAATGGCACACCCAAAAACGTCAGGTCGAGGTGTAGCGAATGAAGTGGAAAGAAATGGGCTACATTTTCTGATACAGAAAATACACGAATAACACTGTGAAACCAGTGATTGAAGGTGGATTTAGCAGTAAAAAGAAAATAGAGAATTCTTTTGAAGCCGGCTATGGGGCGCGCACACACCGCCCGTCACTCTCCTCAAAGGAACACACCAAGTATATAAATCTACAACCCAAACAAGAGGAGGCAAGTCGTAACATGGTAAGTGTACCGGAAGGTGCACTTGGAACAACCAAGATGTAGCTCAATAGAAAAGCACCTCCCTTACACCGAGGGGACATCTGTGCAAATCAGATCATTTTGAGCTAAATAGCTAGCCTCACTACACAAGCACAAATGAATATTTATATATAACCCCCCATAAAATAAAAGAAAACAAACAAACCATTTAATCTCCCCAGTATAGGCGATAGAAAAGGACAAAGCAGCGCAATAGAAAAAGTACCGCAAGGGAAAGCTGAAAGAGAAAATGAAACAACTTGTTAAAGCAATAAAAAGCAAAGATTAAAACTTGTACCTTTTGCATCATGATTTAGCCAGTTCTTATCAGGCAAAGAGAACTTCAGTCTGACCCCCCGAAACTAGACGAGCTACTCCGAGACAGCCTAATAGGGCAAACCCGTCTCTGTGGCAAAAGAGTGGGAAGATCTCCGAGTAGAGGCGACAAACCTAACGAGCCTAGTAATAGCTGGTTGCTCAGGAAATGAATATTAGTTCAGCCTTAAGGCTTCTACTGCCACCCAGGTTATTACCAACAAAGACATCAAGAAAACCTTAAGAGTTATTCAAGAGAGGTACAGCTCCCTTGAAAAAGAACACAACCTTAACAGGTGGATAAAGATCACATTAAATTAAAGGAACTTTGTTTCAGTGGGCCTAAAAGCAGCCACCTGCACAGAAAGCGTTAAAGCTCAGACAAACCCTACCCCATTATCCCGATAAAACAATCACAATCCCCTAAACCTACAGAGCCACTCTATACAACTATAGAAGCAATAATGCTAAAATTAGTAACAAGAAGGTACGACCTTCTCCAAGCACACGTGTAAGTTAGATCGGACCCACCACTGACAAATAACGGACCCAACCAAAGAGGGAAATACAGAATAATAATAAAAATCAAGAAAACCCTGTAAAACACGACCGTTAACCCAACACAGGAGTGCACCACCAAGGAAAGACTAAAAGAAAAAGAAGGAACTCGGCAAACACGAGCCTCGCCTGTTTACCAAAAACATCGCCTCTTGCAAACCAATGTATTAGAGGTCCCGCCTGCCCTGTGACCAAAAGTTTAACGGCCGCGGTATTTTGACCGTGCGAAGGTAGCGTAATCACTTGTCTTTTAAATGAAGACCTGTATGAATGGCATAACGAGGGCTCAACTGTCTCCTTTTTCCAGTCAGTGAAATTGACCTGCTCGTGCAGAGGCGAGCATAAACCCATAAGACGAGAAGACCCTATGGAGCTTAAAACACAAGATCAACTATGCTATCAAGCCTATCGCCCACGGAAATAATAGCTAAAAGCATAATAGTACCCTGATCCTAATGTTTTCGGTTGGGGCGACCACGGAGGACAAAAAAGCCTCCATGTCGACGGGGGCACTGCCCCTAAAACCTAGGGCGACAGCCCAAAGCAACAGAACATCTGACGAACAATGACCCAGGCTAAAGCCTGATCAACGAACCAAGTTACCCTAGGGATAACAGCGCAATCCTTTCTAAGAGTCCATATCGACGAAAGGGTTTACGACCTCGATGTTGGATCAGGACATCCTAATGGTGCAGCCGCTATTAAGGGTTCGTTTGTTCAACGATTAAAGTCCTACGTGATCTGAGTTCAGACCGGAGTAATCCAGGTCAGTTTCTATCTATGCAGTGACCCTTCCTAGTACGAAAGGACCGGAAGGCTGAGGCCAATGCTATAAGTATGCCTCACCCCAACCTAATGAAAACAACTAAAACAGGTAAAGGGGCACGAACCTCCCCCCTAGAATAGGGCAAGCTAAGATGGCAGAGCTTGGTAATTGCAAAAGGCCTAAGCCCTTTCCAACAGAGGTTCAAATCCTCTTCTTAGCTATGACCTCTCACCTGCTAACTTACCTAATTAACCCACTAGCATACATCATTCCGATTCTGCTAGCAGTAGCATTTTTAACCCTCATCGAACGAAAAGTACTAGGCTATATACAATTACGAAAAGGCCCAAATATCGTTGGGCCTTACGGCCTACTGCAACCGATTGCTGACGGCATCAAACTATTCATCAAAGAACCTGTACGCCCCACCACAGCCTCCCCATTTTTATTCCTAGCAACCCCCATTATGGCGCTAACCTTGGCCCTCACCCTATGGATACCACTACCAATGCCCTACCCAGTCGCAGACCTAAACCTGGGCATCCTATTTATCCTAGCCCTGTCCAGTCTAGCTGTATACTCAATCTTAGGTTCCGGCTGAGCCTCCAATTCAAAATACGCTCTTATCGGAGCACTCCGAGCAGTAGCACAAACAATTTCCTACGAAGTAAGCCTTGGCTTAATCCTCTTATGTATAATTATCTTCACCGGCAACTTCACCCTCCATACCTTTAATGTCACACAAGAGGCAATTTGACTGCTAGCCCCAGGCTGACCCCTCGCAGCAATATGATACATCTCCACCCTCGCCGAAACAAACCGAGCCCCATTCGATCTAACGGAAGGGGAATCAGAGCTCGTCTCCGGCTTCAATGTAGAATACGCAGGAGGGCCGTTCGCCCTATTTTTCCTGGCTGAGTACGCCAATATTCTCCTAATAAACACCCTCTCCACAATCCTATTCTTAGGAGCTTACCACAACCCAATACTACCTGAAATAACAACATTTATCCTCATGGTTAAAGCCTCAATGCTATCAATGCTATTCCTATGAGTCCGAGCCTCGTACCCACGATTTCGATATGACCAACTGATACACCTAGTATGAAAAAACTTCCTCCCTATCACCCTAGCCCTTGTATTATGACATATCTCTCTCCCGATTGCCTCTGCCGGCCTACCACCACAAATCTAGCACAATATAGGAATCGTGCCTGAAGGTCAAGGGCCACTTTGATAGAGTGGATAATAGGGGTTCAAGTCCCCTCGCTTCCTTAGAAAGAAGGGGCTCGAACCCATCCTCAAGAGATCAAAACTCTTGGTGCTTCCACTACACCACTTCCTAGTAAAGTCAGCTAATTAAAGCTTTTGGGCCCATACCCCAAACATGTTGGTTAAAATCCTTCCTTTACTAATGAACCCCTACGTACTTGCCATCCTGCTCTCAAGCCTAGGAATTGGAACTACCCTAACATTTGCAAGCTCCCACTGACTTTTGGCATGAATGGGCCTAGAAATCAGCACACTGGCCATCATCCCCTTAATAGCACAACAACACCACCCTCGAGCAGTCGAAGCCACAACTAAATATTTTCTCACCCAAGCGACGGCCGCAGCTATAATCTTATTTGCCAGCACCACCAATGCTTGAACAACAGGAGAATGAAATATCCAAGAAATATCCAACCCCACAGCCTTAGTCCTAATCACCATAGCCCTGGCCCTAAAAATTGGACTCGCCCCCGTCCACTACTGACTCCCAGAAGTTCTACAAGGCCTCAATCTCACCACAGGACTTATCCTCTCGACCTGACAAAAACTAGCCCCCTTTGCCTTAATTTATCAGATTAGCCCAATAATAAACCCAACTCTAGTAATTACACTAGGCCTGGCCTCCACCATCATTGGCGGATGAGGTGGCCTAAATCAGACACAACTACGAAAAATCCTAGCATACTCATCAATCGCCCATCTAGGCTGAATAATGATTGTCATACAATATTCCCCAAACCTTGCCATTCTAAACCTAATCCTATACATTGCTATAACCACCGCAACCTTCCTAACATTCAAAAATGTGACCTCCACAAAACTAAGTACACTAACCCTCACCTGATCAAAAACCCCCATAATAACCACAATAGCAATAATAACACTACTCTCTCTAGGAGGCCTCCCCCCACTAACAGGTTTTATACCTAAATGGCTCATCCTCCAAGAACTGACCAAACAAAACCTCCCCCTCACAGCATCAATCATAGCCTTAGCCGCCCTACTCAGCCTATTCTTCTATCTACGAATATGTTATGCAATAACCCTGACAATCGCCCCCAACACCAACAATAACGCCTCTACATGACGACAAAAATCATCTCAAACCACCATAACCCTGTCAATCACCACCACACTAGCACTAACCCTATTACCTATTACACCAGCAATTATAGCCCTAACAACATAGGGGCTTAGGATAGCAATCTAGACCAAAAGCCTTCAAAGCTTTAAGCAGGAGTGAGAATCTCCTAGCCCCTGCTAAGACTTGCAGGATATTACCCCACATCTTCTGAATGCAACCCAGATACTTTAATTAAGCTAAAGCCTTACTAGATGAGAAGGCCTCGATCCTACAAAATCTTAGTTAACAGCTAAGTGCCCTATCCAGCGAGCATTCATCTACTTCCTCCCGCCGAAGGCGGGAAGGCGGGAGGAAGCCCCGGCAGGCGGCGAGCCTGCGTCTTCAGATTTGCAATCTGATGTGATCTTCACCACGGAGCTTGATAAGAAGGGGACTTTAACCTCTGTGCATGGGGCTACAACCCACCGCTTAAACACTCAGCCATCTTACCTGTGGCAATCACCCGTTGATTCTTTTCTACTAACCACAAAGATATTGGCACCCTGTATTTAGTATTTGGTGCCTGAGCAGGCATAGTCGGCACAGCCCTCAGCCTTCTGATCCGTGCCGAACTGAGCCAACCCGGTGCCCTGCTTGGCGACGACCAGATTTACAATGTTATCGTCACCGCCCACGCCTTTGTCATGATTTTCTTTATAGTAATACCCATCATGATCGGCGGCTTCGGAAACTGACTGGTCCCCCTAATAATTGGAGCCCCAGATATAGCATTTCCTCGCATGAACAATATGAGCTTCTGGCTCCTACCCCCATCATTTCTGCTCCTTTTGGCCTCCTCTGGCGTAGAGGCCGGGGCCGGCACAGGGTGAACTGTCTACCCCCCACTGGCGGGGAACTTAGCCCATGCGGGAGCCTCTGTGGACCTAACCATTTTTTCTCTTCACCTGGCCGGGGTATCATCCATTTTAGGGGCTATTAACTTTATTACCACAATCATTAACATGAAACCCCCCGCAGTATCCCAGTATCAGACGCCCCTATTCGTGTGATCTGTGTTAATCACGGCCGTCCTTCTCCTACTATCACTGCCAGTGCTAGCTGCAGGGATCACAATACTCCTAACAGACCGAAATTTAAACACCACCTTCTTTGACCCAGCCGGAGGGGGAGACCCCATTCTCTACCAACACCTATTTTGATTCTTCGGTCACCCAGAGGTATACATCCTGATTCTACCGGGATTCGGCATGATCTCCCACATTGTGGCATACTATGCCGGCAAAAAGGAACCTTTTGGCTACATGGGAATAGTATGAGCTATAATGGCTATCGGACTACTAGGCTTTATCGTGTGGGCTCATCACATGTTCACAGTTGGAATAGACGTAGACACACGGGCCTATTTTACCTCCGCCACAATAATTATTGCCATCCCCACAGGTGTCAAAGTCTTTAGCTGATTAGCCACCCTTCACGGCGGTTCAATTAAATGAGATACCCCCCTGCTTTGAGCCCTAGGCTTTATCTTCCTATTTACAGTGGGAGGCTTAACAGGAATTGTCTTAGCCAACTCATCCCTAGATATCGTACTTCACGACACCTACTACGTCGTAGCACACTTCCACTATGTACTATCAATGGGAGCCGTGTTCGCTATTATAGGGGCCTTCGTACACTGATTCCCGCTTTTTACGGGTTATACGCTACACGGCACCTGATCCAAAATCCACTTTGCCGTGATATTTGTAGGCGTAAACTTGACATTCTTCCCCCAACACTTCCTAGGTCTCGCAGGTATACCCCGCCGATACTCAGACTACCCAGACGCATACGCCCTATGAAACACCGTTTCCTCAATCGGCTCACTAATTTCATTAATCGCCGTAATTATGTTCCTATTTATTTTATGAGAAGCATTCGCAGCTAAACGAGAAGTCATGTCAGTCGAACTAACAACCACAAATGTAGAGTGACTTCACGGCTGCCCGCCCCCATATCACACTTATGAAGAGCCTGCCTTCGTACAAGTACAATCAACCAACTAACCACGAGAAAGGAAGGAATCGAACCCCCATTTGCTGGTTTCAAGCCAGCCGCATAACCGCTCTGCCACTTTCTTTTCCCCATGAGACACTAGTAAAATTGCTATAACACTGCCTTGTCGAGGCAGAGTTGCAGGTTAAAGACCTGCGTGCCTTAAGTCCGAGGACTAAATGGCACATCCATCACAATTAGGATTCCAAGACGCGGCCTCACCTGTAATAGAAGAACTTCTCCACTTCCATGATCACACACTAATGATTGTCTTCCTAATCAGCACTTTAGTGCTCTACATTATTGTGGCCATGGTGTCAACTAAACTAACAAACAAGTACGTACTGGACTCCCAAGAAATTGAAATTGTATGGACAGTGCTCCCAGCAGTGATCCTAATCTTAATTGCCCTACCCTCCCTTCGAATTCTTTACCTAATAGACGAGATCAACGACCCCCACCTAACGATTAAAGCTATAGGACATCAATGATACTGAAGTTATGAATATACAGATTATGAAGACCTGGGATTTGACTCCTACATGATTCCCACACAAGACCTTTCCCCAGGACAATTCCGACTCCTAGAAACAGACCATCGAATAGTAGTACCCATAGAATCCCCAATCCGAGTCCTAGTTTCCGCAGAAGATGTACTCCACTCCTGAGCGGTGCCAGCCCTAGGCATCAAGATAGACGCAGTACCAGGACGCCTAAATCAAACGGCCTTTATCACCTCACGACCAGGAGTTTATTATGGCCAATGCTCTGAAATTTGCGGAGCTAACCACAGCTTCATGCCAATTGTAGTCGAAGCAGTCCCTCTAGAACACTTTGAAAACTGATCTTCATTAATACTAGAAGAATCCTCACTAAGAAGCTAAATAGGGAATAGCGTTAGCCTTTTAAGCTAAAGACTGGTGACCCCCAACCACCCTTAGTGACATGCCCCAACTAAACCCCAACCCATGATTTATAATCTTAGTCTTCTCATGACTTATTTTCCTAATCGTTCTACCACCTAAAGTGTTAGGCCACACCTTCACGAACGAACCCACCCACAAAAATGCAGAAAAGATTAAACCTGAGCCTTGAACCTGACCATGATACTAAGCTTTTTTGACCAATTCATGAGCCCCACATACCTGGGAATTCCCCTAATTGCCCTGGCACTCAGCCTTCCATGAGTACTAATCCCCACCCCCACTAACCGATGGCTGAACAACCGTCTTTTAACTCTCCAAGGTTGATTTATTAACCGCTTTACACAACAACTCATGCTACCCATCAACCTTGGCGGACACAAATGAGCTGTTTTATTAACAGCCCTAATGCTACTTTTAATTACACTCAACCTACTCGGGCTCCTCCCTTACACCTTTACTCCTACAACTCAACTCTCTCTTAATATAGGACTCGCCGTCCCCCTGTGATTGGCTACCGTAATTATTGGTATACGAAACCAGCCCACCGCCGCCCTAGGCCACCTTCTGCCAGAAGGAACCCCCATTCCCCTCATCCCGGTCTTAATCATTATCGAAACAATCAGCTTATTTATCCGCCCCCTAGCGTTAGGCCTTCGACTTACAGCAAACCTAACTGCAGGCCATCTCTTAATTCAACTGATTGCCACCGCCGCATTTGTTCTCCTTCCAATAATGCCGGCCGTAGCCATCTTAACATCAACAGTACTATTCCTACTAACCCTATTAGAAGTAGCCGTAGCAATAATTCAAGCATACGTATTTGTTCTCCTACTAAGCCTCTACCTACAAGAAAACGTCTAATGGCCCACCAAGCACACGCATATCACATGGTCGACCCCAGCCCCTGACCCCTGACCGGCGCAGTAGCTGCCCTCCTGATAACATCAGGACTTGCAGTCTGATTCCATTTTAATTCCACAGTACTTATGACAATAGGACTCACCCTGCTTCTCCTAACCATATATCAATGATGACGAGATATTATTCGAGAAGGCACATTTCAAGGACACCACACACCCCCTGTCCAAAAAGGACTTCGATACGGAATAATTCTATTTATCACCTCAGAAGTTTTCTTTTTCCTAGGCTTTTTCTGAGCCTTTTACCACGCAAGCCTAGCCCCAACTCCAGAGCTAGGCGGGTGCTGACCCCCAACTGGCATTACCACTTTGGACCCCTTTGAAGTGCCACTACTCAACACAGCAGTACTATTAGCCTCCGGCGTCACAGTCACTTGAGCCCACCACAGCATCATAGAACGCGAGCGCAAACAAACCATCCAGGCATTAACCCTAACAGTCCTACTAGGACTCTACTTCACAGCCCTCCAAGCAATAGAGTACTACGAAGCCCCATTCACCATTGCTGACGGAGTATACGGCTCCACCTTCTTTGTCGCAACCGGGTTCCACGGACTTCACGTCATCATCGGCTCCACCTTCCTAGCAATCTGTCTCCTCCGACAAATTCAGTACCACTTTACATCTGAACACCACTTTGGATTTGAAGCCGCCGCATGATACTGACACTTTGTAGATGTAGTCTGACTATTCCTATACGTCTCCATTTATTGATGAGGATCATAACCTTTCTAGTATTAACATTCAGTACAAATGACTTCCAATCATTTAGCCTTGGTTAAAATCCAAGGAAAGGTAATGAACCTAGTTATAGCAGTCCTAGCAATTGCAATTACCCTATCCTGCATCCTAGCAGTCATTGCATTCTGACTGCCACAAATATGTCCCGACTCCGAAAAACTTTCCCCCTATGAATGCGGCTTTGACCCCCTCGGGTCCGCCCGACTCCCCTTTTCACTCCGATTTTTCTTAGTGGCAATCTTATTTCTACTATTCGACTTAGAAATCGCACTATTGCTCCCCCTACCCTGGGGGGACCAACTAGCCTCTCCCACCGCCACCCTACTCTGAGCAACAACCATTTTAATCCTATTAACCCTAGGCCTCGTTTATGAGTGGACCCAGGGAGGACTTGAATGAGCCGAATAGATGACTAGTCCAAAGTAAGACCGCTGATTTCGGCTCAACTAATTATGGTGCAAGTCCATAGTCGTCTTATGACCCCTGTACACTTCAGCTTCAGCTCCGCCTTCATGTTAGGACTAATAGGATTAACCTTCCACCGAACCCACCTCCTCTCTGCCCTTCTCTGCCTGGAGGGGATAATACTGTCTTTATTTATTGCCCTCTCCCTCTGATCCCTTCAACTAGAATCCACCACCTATGCCGCTGCCCCAATACTACTACTAGCATTCTCAGCATGTGAGGCCGGAGCGGGTTTAGCCCTCCTTGTAGCTACCACACGAACACACGGCACAGACCACCTCCAAAACCTAAACCTCCTACAATGCTAAAAATTTTAATCCCAACACTAATGCTATTCCCAACGACTTGACTTGTTACCCCAAAATGATTATGAACCACAACAACGGCCCAAGCCCTAATTATTGCCACCACAAGCCTGACTTTACTTAACTGAAACTCAGAGACCGGTTGAACCTCCTCAAACCCCTATCTAGGCACGGACCCACTCTCCACCCCCCTGCTCGTCTTAACATGCTGACTCCTCCCCCTAATGATCCTAGCAAGCCAAAATCACATCTCCTCAGAACCAATCAGCCGCCAACGAACCTACATTACCCTGCTAACGTCCCTCCAACTATTCTTAATTATGGCCTTCGGGGCCACCGAAATTATCCTATTCTACATCATGTTTGAGGCTACACTAATCCCAACTCTAATTATTATCACACGATGAGGAAACCAAACTGAACGACTTAACGCAGGCACCTATTTCCTATTCTACACCTTGGCCGGGTCACTTCCTCTACTGGTTGCCCTACTGATTCTGCAAAAAGAGCTAGGCTCCCTTTCAATATTGATTATCCAATATATACAGCCCGCCCCTCTATGCACATGAGCCGATAAAATCTGATGAGCGGCCTGCTTAATTGCCTTCCTAGTAAAAATACCCCTATACGGAGCTCACCTCTGACTTCCAAAAGCACACGTAGAAGCCCCAATTGCAGGATCTATAGTCCTGGCTGCCGTACTACTAAAACTCGGCGGCTACGGCATGATACGGATAATTATTATGCTAGAACCAACATCTAAAGATTTAGCATACCCATTTATCATCCTGGCCCTATGGGGCATCATCATAACCGGGTCAATTTGCCTCCGACAAACAGACCTAAAATCCCTAATTGCATATTCATCAGTGAGTCACATAGGGCTAGTAGTAGCAGGAATCCTTATCCAAACCCCCTGAGGCTTTACCGGGGCCATTATTCTAATGATCGCACACGGCTTAGCATCCTCCGCATTATTCTGCTTAGCAAACACTAATTATGAGCGCCTTCACAGCCGAACCCTATTGCTTGCCCGAGGAATGCAAGCCGTCCTCCCCCTAATGGCCACATGATGATTTATTGCCAACCTAGCTAACCTAGCCCTCCCCCCTCTCCCCAACCTAATAGGAGAACTAGTCATCATTACCTCAATATTTAACTGATCAAGCTGAACAATTATCCTCACAGGAGGGGGGACCCTTATTACCGCCAGCTACTCCCTCTACATGTACCTAATGACACAACGAGGCCCAGTGTCTACCTCAATCATGGCAATCGAACCATCTCACACACGAGAACACCTACTTATAGCACTACACCTCATCCCCATTATTCTATTGATACTAAAGCCAGAACTCATATGAGGCTGATGTTTCTGTAAACATAGTTTAAACAAAATATTAGATTGTGGTTCTAAAGATGGGAGCTAAACCCTCCTTGTTCACCGAGAGAAGCCAGGGGCACTAAGAACTGCTAATTCTTCAGCACCATGGTTCAAATCCATGGGTCACTCGGCTTTTAAAGGATAATAGTTCATCCGTTGGTCTTAGGAACCAAAAACTCTTGGTGCAACTCCAAGTAGAAGCTATGCATTCACCAACACTCATCTTTAGCTCAACCCTCTTAATTATTTTTGTCCTCTTAATATTTCCCCTCATCGTATCCCTCAACCCCAGCCCCCTCAACAAAAAATGAGCAATTTCTCACGTCAAAACCGCAGTTCAAACAGCCTTCTATGTCAGCCTATTCCCCCTTGCAGTATTTTTTGACCAAGGCATAGAAGTCATTACTACTAACTGACATTGAATAAATATTGCCACCTTTGACATTAATATCAGCTTCAAATTTGACCAATACTCAATTATCTTTACACCCGTGGCCCTCTACGTAACCTGATCCATCTTAGAATTTGCCTCATGGTATATACACTCAGACCCCAACATAAACCGATTCTTTAAGTACTTACTCCTATTCTTAATCGCCATAATTACCCTAGTCACAGCCAACAACATATTCCAGCTATTCATCGGCTGAGAGGGGGTGGGCATTATATCTTTCCTACTAATTGGATGATGATACGGACGTGCAGATGCCAACACCGCCGCCTTACAAGCAGTCATTTACAACCGAGTGGGGGATATTGGGCTAATTTTAAGCATAGCATGATTTGCAATAAGCATGAACACTTGAGAGATTCAACAAATATTCACCTCCTCCCAAGACAACCAAGCAACCCTGCCACTCATGGGCCTAATTCTAGCCGCCACAGGAAAATCAGCTCAATTCGGCCTTCACCCCTGACTTCCCTCAGCGATAGAAGGTCCAACACCGGTCTCTGCCCTATTACACTCTAGCACCATGGTTGTAGCCGGCATCTTCCTACTCATCCGACTTCACCCTCTAATAGAACACAACCAAGTCGCCCTGACAACCTGTCTTTGCCTCGGGGCCACAACTACCTTATTTACCGCGGCCTGTGCCCTAACACAAAATGATATCAAAAAAATCGTAGCATTCTCCACATCCAGCCAACTGGGCCTAATGATAGTCACCATCGGCTTAAACCAACCCCAACTGGCCTTCTTACACATCTGCACCCACGCATTTTTTAAAGCAATACTATTCCTATGCTCTGGATCCATTATCCACAGCCTCAACGACGAACAAGATATCCGAAAAATAGGAGGCCTCCACACCATACTCCCGCTCACCTCCACCTGCCTCACCATTGGCAGCCTAGCCCTGACCGGAATGCCTTTCCTCTCCGGGTTCTTCTCAAAAGACGCCATCATTGAAGCCCTAAACACATCACACCTGAACGCCTGAGCCCTGACCCTAACTCTTATCGCCACCTCCTTCACAGCCGTGTACAGCTTCCGGGTTATCTTCTTCGCCTCAATGGGCTCCCCCCGATTCCTCCCCCTATCACCCCTCAACGAAAACAACCCAACAGTAATAAACCCAATCAAACGACTTGCCTGAGGAAGTATCCTAGCCGGATTATTCATTACCTCCAACTTTTTACCAGCAAAAACACCAATTATGACCATACCCACAACCCTTAAACTATCCGCGCTCCTCGTGACAGCCCTGGGATTACTCATGGCCCTAGAACTGACAAGCCTAACAAACAAACAACTAAAAATTACCCCTACAATCCCACTACACAACTTCTCCAACATACTAGGATATTTTCCATCAGTTATTCATCGCCTAACCCCCAAAATTAAACTGAGCCTAGGACAAACCATAGCAACTCACCTAATTGACCAAACATGACTAGAAAAAGTAGGACCAAAAGGGGTCACGACTACTCAAATCCCCCTAATTAAAGCCACAAACAACATTCAACAAGGCTTAATCAAAACATACCTTACAATCTTCTTCCTGACCACCACACTAGCAATCTTCCTCATTACTCTAATCTAAACGGCACGAAGAGCCCCCCGACTCAACCCACGAGTAAGCTCCAACACCACAAATAAAGTCAACAACAACATCCACCCCGACACTACTAGTATCGCTCCCCCCAAAGAGTACATAAATGCCACCCCACTAAAATCTCCCCGAAGCAAGGACAAATCCTTAAACTCATCAACAACCACCCAAGAACACGAATACCAATCACCCCCCACCAAGCCCCCCACAACCAAAACTCCCGCAATGTAAACCACTACATAAAACAACACTGACCAATCCCCCCATGTCTCAGGATAAGGCTCTGCAGCCAGTGCAGCAGAATAAGCAAACACTACCAGCATCCCCCCAAGATAGATCAAAAACAAAACCAAAGAAAGAAAAGACCCACCATGCCCGACCAAAATACCACACCCAACTGCAGCAGCCACAACCAACCCTAAAGCCGCAAAATAAGGAGCAGGATTTGAAGCTACCCCCACTAAACCTAAAACTAACCCGATTAAAACTAAAAAAGTAAAATAAAACATAATTTTTACTCGGACTCTAACCAAGACCAGTGACTTGAAAAACCACCGTTGTTAATTCAACTATAAAAACCAATGGCAAACATCCGAAAAACACACCCGCTACTTAAAATTATCAATGGAGCATTCATTGACCTCCCCACACCCTCCAACATCTCCGTGTGATGAAACTTTGGCTCACTCCTAGGCCTCTGCCTTGTGACACAAATCTTAACAGGACTATTTCTTGCAATACATTACACAGCCGACATTTCAACAGCCTTCTCCTCCGTCGCCCACATCTGCCGAGATGTAAATTACGGATGACTAATCCGAAATATTCATGCAAACGGGGCCTCCTTCTTCTTCATTTGCCTGTACCTTCACGTGGCACGGGGCATATACTACGGCTCATACCTCCAAAAAGAGACCTGAAACATTGGGGTGATCCTTCTGCTTCTCACCATAATAACCGCCTTCGTAGGATATGTTCTACCCTGAGGACAAATATCATTTTGAGGGGCAACCGTAATTACTAACCTCCTCTCCGCCTTCCCATACATCGGCGACACGCTAGTGCAGTGAATCTGAGGCGGCTTTTCAGTGGACAACGCCACCCTCACCCGATTCTTCGCCTTTCACTTTCTTTTACCATTCGTAATTGCTGGGGCCAGCATGATCCACCTCCTATTTCTACACCAAACAGGATCAAACAACCCAACAGGGTTGAACTCAGACGCAGACAAAGTAACATTCCACCCATATTTCTCTTATAAAGACTTACTCGGTTTTGTCCTAATGTTAATCGGACTCACCTCCGTAGCACTATTTTCCCCCAACCTTTTAGGCGACCCAGACAACTTTACGCCTGCCAACCCCCTTGTCACACCCCCACACATCAAACCCGAATGATATTTCCTCTTTGCCTACGCCATCCTCCGATCTATTCCGAACAAACTAGGCGGAGTACTGGCCCTTCTATTCTCTATTCTAGTCCTAATACTGGTACCAGTCCTCCACACCTCCAAACAACGAGGAAATACATTTCGGCCTCTCTCCCAAGTCCTATTTTGAGCCCTAGTGGCCGACATACTAGTACTCACATGAATCGGAGGCCAGCCAGTCGAACACCCATTCGTCTTAATCGGACAAGTGGCTTCCACAGTCTATTTCACCCTGTTTTTAGTTGCCCTCCCTGTATCTGGCTGACTGGAAAATAAAGCCCTAAACTGAAACTGCCCTAGTAGCTCAGACATCAAAGCACCGGTCTTGTAAACCGAAGATCGAAGGTTAAAATCCTTCCTAGCGCCACCTCAGAGAAAAGAGAGTTCAACTCTCACCCTTAACTCCCAAAGCTAAGATTCTACATTAAACTATTCTCTGGCCATATCATGCTCGCCTACACCAATGTTTATACATTAAATTGCTTATGCATGGACATATTATGTTTAATCCCCATTAATTTCTAGTCACCATACCAATGTTTATATATACATTAAGCCATTTAAGTACATGAACATACTATGTTTTATCCCCATTAACTTCTAGCCACTATAACAGAATGTTTCATCTACCATTAAATGTTATATACCATTTTCTCTATGTGCACTAACGCAAACTTCCCGACAACATTAAAGTGTAGTAAGAGCCGAACATACTATTCTTTTTAAACATAAACTTAATGAGATGAAAGACAGTAATTGCGAAATAGCATAAATTGAACTATTACTGGCATCTGGTTTATATCTCAGGCACATAACAGCTCTCTCCCCATAATTGGATCTGTGTCCGGCATTTGATTAATGTTGGGAATACATACATCCATGACCACCATGCGGGCAATTTTACCAACATTTGGTTATTTTTATTGGGGTCCCATTCACTGACATACACTTTCTTCAGAATAGATATCTAAGGTAGAACAGTATATCATTCGTTCAAGGACAAACAGTGAATGGCACAATGACATATTCTGATATATCACACGACCCCTGCTGCGTACACAAAACATTTTACTATAACCCTAAGTATTTGCACAAACACTAAATAACCAAAATACTTAAACGCTTATTATCGACAAACCCCCTACCCCCTTACGTCGGACAAACCTTAATATTTCCTGCCAAACCCCAAAAGCAGGACTGACTTATCATCGACATATTTTAATTACCTCATGTACCCAGTTGTGCAAATATTTATCTGCTATATATATTGTTACACAATTACACAAAATAATATATA